GTTCTAATAAACATATACAAATAGTATACCATCTAAACATCTTATTTCCTCTATGAGGAAAAAAGAAAATTGAGGAACCCGCGAATATCGGCAAAACAACAAGTATTGTTAACCAAGGAAAATAACTCGTGATAAAGACAAGATATGTTTTGACCAGAAAAGCCCGTGCTCGAAATAATAAATTTTATCGAGTACGGGCTTTTGTCGGTAAAGAGGAATCAAATGATTCAAGTGGAGTTTTTTGTAACGTATCAATAAGATAGACCCATGCTGCGAGTTGTTTCATGCCATAAATAAACACGGACACTCAAAAAATCTGTTGGGCAGGCGGATTCACATCTCTTACAACCTACACAGTCCTCGGTTCTTGGTGCGGAAGCAATTTGCTTAGCTTTACATCCGTCCCAAGGTATCATTTCCAATACATCTGTGGGGCAGGCTCGTACACATTGAGTACACCCTATACATGTATCATAAATTTTTACTGAATGTGACATTGGATCTATAAATTCCAGTTTTGAGCATAAAAAATTTTCGATCTGGTAAAATAAAATTAGTAGTAAATGAATCATACATTTACATTTATATTGTAGGCACCAGACGAAGCAGTGGTTTATCAAAATTTTAAGAATCAATATATTTCTAAATCTGTTCATGAGAAAAGTCCAAGAGACTTTGATTTCTCTTTCAACAACCATGATCATGCGAGTTGCGCATGTGAATTCAAATTGACCACCAAATTGGTCAATATTTCAATATTAATTCAAAGTATTTATTCAATATGAAAATATTTATTATTCAATAGTAAATTAATTCAATACTAAATATATTAATATATATATATTTAATAATATATTTATATATTTATAATAATATAATAATAATAATAATAAAAATAAATTAATTAAAATAAATTAAAATAATAAAATTATAATAAAAAAAATAATAAATAAGTATATTAATTATTATATAAGATATTATATAATAATATGATAATTATAATAAAATTATTAATAATAACATATTAATTCTAATAAAATTAGATTAGAATAAATTTAAATACATATATAAATTTATTTTTTTAATATTATATTATTAAATATTTAATATAATAGAATATCTAATAGATTAATATCTATGTGATATTACATATCTTATGATCATAACTAATTATTCAACAAATTCGATTGATTGATACGAGTTGATTTTCTGTTACGATGGATTGATGAAACAATAGCTAACCCAATAGCTGCTTCAGCAGCCGCAACAGCTATAACAAAGATTGAGAAAATGTCGCCTTTTAATTGGCGACTATCAAATATATCAGAAAATGTTACGAGATTGATATTAACCGAATTGAGTATAAGTTCAAGACACATAAGTGCTCTAACCATCTTTCGACTTGTGATCAATCCATAGATACCGATAGAGAATAAATAGACACTCAAAAAAAGTACATGCTCGAACATCATTGACTAACTCCTTATCAATCTCGATTCATTTCAATATGAACAACAATTCAACCGATTCGATTGATTAGAATAGAACGATTACAGAATAAAAGAAGGTATTGGCAATAGATAGGTTTAATTAAAAGCCTTATAAAAACCTTAAACCTTTCCATTTATTTTATTTATTTAGAATTTATAAATCTTATAATTTATAAATCTTAGAATTAAATTCTAAGTATTTATTATTGACGAGCCATAGTAATTGCACCTATCAAGGAAACTAAAAGAATTATGGAAATGAGTTCAAACGGAAGATAAAAATCTGTTGATAAATGAATCCCAATTTGTTGAATGTTACTTATTAGGTCCTGTTCTATAATCTGGCTTGATCTTGTAGTCCAAAAAATTCCGTACCATGACGTATCTGGGATAATAGTAATTAGTGAAAAAAGAATACTTGTACAAACCAGTGAAGTGACTCCATCTCCAATGGTCCAAAAATAGGAATCATTGGAATATTCTGAACCATTCATGAACATTACAGCAAATATGATTAAGACATTTATGGCTCCAACATAAATAAGGAGCTGTGCGGCAGCTACAAAATAGGAATTCGATAGAATATAGAATAAGGATATACAAACAAGAACCAATCCCAACGAAAAGGCAGAAAAAATGGGATTGGTAAATAATACTACTCCCAGACCTCCTAATACAAGAACTGATCCAAAAAATACTACAAGAATATCATGTATTGGTCCAGGTAAATCCATTATAAAAATGATAAATTAATAAATAAGTCGAAATATTTCATGACCTTACTGAATGGTGCAGAAAAGGAAAAGGGGTAACCCCTTTTTTTCTTGTATATGGTACATTCCTAATTGAATTAAAACTTTTTTATATGTATTAATGTAGATATAGATAAAATTCTCGAGAAAAGAGTAACGGGGATTGTATATTTCGAAATCATCACGAAAAATAGATTCTCAGTTTAAATCAAAGAATAATTCTCAACAATATTAGTTATTATTTGTAGTTACTGACCAAACAAAACAAAAAAGCTTGGGTCTTTTATATTAAAACAAAATCTTAGTAATTGGTAATCGTTCTTGAATCAAAGGGGTTATCTTTGTCTATTTTGATTTGAGTCGAATTCATAACTGTTTGAATTGTGTAATCTCCAATTATTGACATTGGTAACCGACCCAAAGCAATTTGATTATAATTCAATTCGTGACGATCAGAAGTAGAAAGTTCATATTCTTCAGTCATTGATAAGCAGTTTGTTGGACAATACTCGACACAATTACCACAAAATATACAGACCCCAAAATCAATACTATAATTAAGCAATTGTTTTTTTTTAATATCTCTTTCAAATCTCCAATCAACAACGGGTAGATCTATCGGGCATACACGAACACATACTTCACAAGCAATACATTTATCAAATTCAAAGTGGATTCGACCACGGAAACGCTCTGATGTGATCGATTTTTCATAAGGATATTGAATAGTTATAGGTAAACGATTTGTGTGAGATAAGGTAATTACGAAACTTTGACCAATATACCTTGCAGCTCGTATTGTTTGTTGACTATAATTCATGAACCCAGTCACCATAGAGAACATATTGTAAATATCCAGGAAAAAATTGATGTTTCTTTCTCTTGTTTGAAAGAGGTTATGAATCTGGAATATCGTTATCGTATTTTCTTATTTATAGTGAAACAAGTTGGGAAGAAGTTGTCAATAATAGATTACCTAAAGAAATAGGTAAAAGAAATTTCCATCCAAGATTTAATAGTTGGTCCATTCTTATCCTAGGCAAAGTCCATCTTGTTGTGATAGGAATGAACAGAAACAAATAAGCTTTAGCTAATGTAATAAAGATACCAATTGTCATTCCAAAAACTCCGGCCATTTTATTTATTCCGAAAAGTTCAGGAATGGATATGTACGGAATAGAAAAATTCCACCCACCTAAGTAAAGAACTGTTACAAATAATGAAGAAAGTAATAGATTTAGGTAAGAAGCAATATAAAATAAACCAAATTTGATACCTGAATATTCGGTTTGATAACCTGCTACTAATTCCTCCTCTGCTTCCGGTAAATCAAACGGCAATCTCTCACATTCGGCTAGAGAAGAAATTAGAAAAACAATAAACCCTATAGGTTGACGCCACAGATTCCACCCCCAAAAACCATATTTTGACTGTGCTTCAACTATATCAACTGTACTTGAACTATTAGATAATCATAGTCGATAATAACATCACTGTTCCCATCGCTATTACAAAACCGTACATGAAACTTCAGCTTCATACGGCTTCTCTATGGCCACAAATAAATGTAAGGACTGGTTCGGTATTTTCGCCCTCTTTGGAGGATAGATCGAATAAAGATACATCGGAGAGTCCCAAATTAGACCAATGGAATTCTGTCCGCTAGAATAAGAAAAAAAGTGCTTTCGAATTGATCTCATCCTTATAATGATAATTTTTCTTTGTTCGGTAATAACTTAATCTTTCAATAAAATATTCGTTATCAATATATATATATATAGGCATTAGTTCATGAATCATGATAAGAATTCCGTATGTATGAATACGGATATAGGAAAGAAAGAATAAATAAAGATCTTTTTTTATTTTATAAAAAATTTTATTCATTCATTCGATTATTGCATTCCATTTCTTTTGTTCCTGTTCTTCTGTCTCAGAAGAAGGTATTTAGAAAAAAAAAATAAAGGATTAATTCGTTCTTGATAGTCATTTCTTTAATCAGTGAATAGGAGCATACTCGAGATCGGAATCGTAGGGAGGTACTTCTTGATCATTTCTACCAACTTAAAGCCCTTATTATGATTCGTTTTATGCAGAAATATCTCTTTTTTTGATACCTTACATTATCCCCATTACTAATCCTTTGTGTACCTTGGTGTTCCTAACTGTCCACCGATTTTTGATTGATCCCCGGTATGTTAATACATACAAGGCAGTAGTGGAAACTCCATACAGTTGATCTTTTGCACCCGCTTCAAGATATGATGACTAATCAAAGAATCTCAATCTTGGGGTAAACAGTTTACGCTGCTTATGTTTACTTTAACTTCATTCTTGTACATAGGGAATGAGATTTTCTCTTCTTACTGCAAATTTATAAGCTGTTTTGTTTCACTCATATAACTATCTGGTTTAACTCATCGATGAATAAAAAAAATATCTATTCAATACATTCAACCTCTTTTCTTTATTTATTTCTAGGAAAGAGGTAAAAGTTCATGTTCCAACGAATCACACGTAGAGATATTGATAACACACATAGAGTTAATGGTATTTCATAACTAATAGATTGAGCAGCAGCTCGTAGACCACCTGAAAAAGAATATTTATTATTCGATCCATATCCTGACATAAGAAGCCCAATAGGGGCAATACTTGAAATGGTGATCCATAAAAAAACACCTATACTGAGATCACCTAAAACAAGGCGGTACCCAAAAGGAATTACTAAATAACTTAGTAGAATTGATATGACCGCTATAGACGGTCCGACACTAAACAAACGAATATCTCCTCTAGATGGGAGTAGGTCCTCCTTAAAAAGTAATTTAGTCCCATCTGCTAGAGCTTGAAGAATTCCCAACGGACCAGCATATTCAGGCCCAATACGTTGTTGTATCGTTGCAGATATTTCTCTTTCTAACCACACAATTACTAGTACCCCTATTATGATTCCAAATATAAGGGTAAAAATGGATACAAACATCCATATGAGTCCATAGATTTCTTTTATGGATTCCAATGTAGAAAAAGAATTGATAGCTTGTACTTCTGTCGTATCAATTATCATTTCAACGATCAACTTCTCCCATAATAATATCTATACTACCTAGTATCGTCATGATATCAGCCAATTTCATTCTTTTAACTAGCTGAGGAAGAATTTGCAAATTGATGAAACCGGGTGGACGAATTTTCCATCTCCAGGGGAAAATGCTATTATCCCCTATCAAATAAATTCCTAATTCTCCTTTTGGGGCTTCTACTCTGACATAAAGTTCTTGTTTCGACAATTCAAAATTGGGTGAAGGTTTTTTACTAATAAATCTATATTCAAAATCATTCCATTCGGAATTTTTTGCTCTATCAAAGCGTCGGACTTCTAAATTCTCATAGGGACCTCCAGGAATTCCTTCTAGAGCCTGTTGAATAATTTTTATAGATTCCCCCATTTCACCTATTCGTACTAAATAACGAGCTAATGAATCTCCTTCTTTTTGCCATTGGACTTCCCAATCGAATTCATTGTAACACTCATAATGATCAACCTTACGAAGATCCCATTGGATTCCAGAAGCTCGTAACATTGGTCCTGATAAACCCCAATTTATTGCTTCCTCTCCACCAATAATGCCTACTCTTTCAACTCGTTCCAAAAAAATGGGATTCCGTGTAATAAGTTTTTGATATTCAACAACTCCTGTTAAAGAATAATCGCAGAAATCCAAACATTTATCTATCCAGCCATGAGGTAGATCAGCAGCTACTCCTCCGATGCGGAAATAATTATGCATCATTCGCATACCTGTGGCGGCTTCGAATAAATCATATAACAATTCTCTCTCTCTGAAAATATAGAAAAAAGGAGTCTGTGCACCGATATCTGCCATAAAAGGTCCAAGCCATAACAAATGAGAAGCTATACGACTCAGCTCCAGCATAATTACTCTGATATAACTGGCTCTCTGAGGTACTTGAACATTTTCCAATTGTTCTGGTGCATTTACCGTTATTGCCTCTGTGAACATAGTAGCTAAATAATCCCAACGTGTTACATAAGGAAGATATTGTATAATTGTTCGGTTTTCTGCTATTTTTTCCATCCCTCTGTGTAAATATCCCAATATGGGTTCACAATCAATAACATCTTCACCATCGAGAGTAACGATCAGTCGAAGAACACCATGCATTGATGGGTGGTGAGGACCCATATTGACTATCATGAGATCTTTTCTTGTAGCCGGTATAGTCATATTTTTTCTTCCTTAATTCATTATTCCACGAATTCCTCAAAACGAGGTTCATCAAAATGAAAAATCTAATAAAATAACTATTAAAAAAAATTCAAACGATTAAATTAACGAGTTTTTGGCTCCCGAATATCCAACTGATCCATTAATTTCTTATAACGGACTCTATTTTTCTTTGACAAATAAGCCAGGAGCCGTTGACGTTTTCCCAGAATTATTCGTAGACCCCTTTGGGATAAAAAATCTCTTTTGTGCAATTCCAAATGTGAAGTAAGTCTACGTATCTTACTGGTGAAACTTAATACTTGAAATTCAACAGAACCCTTGTTTTCTTCTTTTTCTTCTTGTGAAATAACCGAGATGAATGAATTTTTGATCATAAAAAAAATTTTCTATCTTTTTTTCTTTCCCATGTATTTATTTTACTTTACCGAATCGATCAGGAAAAATCAAAATAATAATCTTTATGCCAGTTATTTCAATCTAGTACACACAAAAATTTTGATTTTTTCCTATTTTCTCTTTCTTTTCTACCCAAATTGAAAATTTGGGTAGAAAAGAAAGAGAAAATACATTTCTACATTCATGGAAGAGAATGATTTCTTTGTACCTAAAAAGATTCTGCCGATTTCGTCCTAGATCCAATTGAGTTGATACGCCATTAGATCCGTGTCATGTACCAGAATGTAATACAGCGTATATGTATATCTTTCGGCTTTCATCTACCGAAAAATATCACAGATATATATGAAATATACTATTAACAAATTCTGAATCGTGGATACATATATATCCTTGACATACTGAAACGATTGCCATTATTGGTATTAAACCAATAGCGATTCATACAAGCTAAATCTTCTAATCGGTAATTGGGCCAAAGAAACAATTTGCATTTAATGAATTTATTTGTATCTGTATTAGTATTAAAATGCTTGTCCTCATTCAAAAATTTTCCAGAGTTTCTTATGTTGTTTTCATTGCAAAATACTGGATTTCTATCCACAAAATTCCAATTACGAGAATTAAAACAAATTAGAATTCTCAATTCTCTACGACGTCTAGGAGATAGAATATTTCCAGGAACAAAGAAATCATAATTACTTTTGTCTCCATCCACAAGCATATTGCCGTGTCTTGCAACGGATTTATCCAAATTCTTCTTATCAACATATCTTTTTTTTATGCATTTTCTGTTAGTTTGGTGCTTCATTTTATCGATCAATGAAATACCTAGGGTTTGATATATAATAAATTTTCCATCCCTTTTTATAGATAAACGAATCGGTTCGATAATCAATACTCCCCTTTTTATCAATTCTGTAAGAGCTAGATGTTTCTGAATTAGCATTACATCCAGATGCATTTCTCCTCTTTGAATCGAGGATATAGCAATTTTCCTTGGATTTATCAGTCTAAGTAGGAGACAATATACCTTGATATTATTGATCATTCTTTGATTCAAGGAGTCATCCCATCTTAATTGAAAAAAGAAATATTTTTTCAGGAAGAAATCTAGTTCTGCTTCCTTCTTTTTCTTGGATTGTTTTTTCTTTTTACCCTTTTTAATGTCTGATCCCGCGTAATTGTCTTCAACATTTTTTTTTTTGTTTTGTTTTCGTATATCTGATCCAAGATTTTCTTGTCCCTGTTGTTCGTTTTTTTCTTGGTTGGAATTTTCTAATTTAAGATATTCTTTTTGATTAGATGATATCTGAAGATTTTTTTTTTTATTTTGATTTATGTTGATGCTTTTATTTTGACTAATATTTTCATAGAAATAAAAATTAAAAAGAAGTAATTTGATTGGTATGATCCATGGTTTAATCTTATATGCATCAAAAAGTGGCACAAATTCTGGGAAGAACTGGGGTTCTAGATTTGATATGGTACGATAAACCTTTTCTTGATTCATTCCCATCCAATCAAAAAAGTGTTTTTTTTGATGGGATGGTTTAATTCCTTGATGAATTGTAAGAGAAAAAATATCTTTTTTTTTCAATTTTTTGATAATTTTGTTTTCAGTCTTAGTATTTTTCTCAATTTTGGTGCTGATATGCGTATTGGTCCAGGTCTCAATGTCGATATTTTTTCTAAGACAAATATGGAGAATTCTACAATCAAAATATTTTCTATCCAGATTTTTATGTGTAGCAATAATATATTCCTTTTCTAGATAATTACTAATAGCTATACTTACCAATACATAAAATGATTCGGGTTTCAGTGTATTGAAATTGTATGGAATTTCTTGGTCTCCTTTTACTTGTAATGTTGATTCATAAATATATGAGTCCTTCCTATTCCCATAATTCATATATTTATGTGATAAAAGATAATATCTGTAGTGTTTTTTAAATTTTTCTTTTTGACTCGTCAATGAATCCACTGCCACCGCATAGTAATTTTGTTTCATGTAATGAATTAATTGGTCTTTTTCTTTTTTATGTAAATCAAATTTAATTGAGTTTTTATTTTGAATCGTAGAACGTTGGTTGATTCTATTTCGCCATTTTTGAGGTACTAATCGAGACCATTTTGTCTGAGATAAATTGTATTGATAATGGCCTTTTAACCAGTTTTTCCATTCATTTTTTCCAGACTTATAAATTTTCTTTTGCTTTGATTTGGAATCAAATATTCCTCGTGTCATACAATAATCCTTGATTTTATCCTTAATAAAAGAATGGGTCCTGGGATATTGAAGTACAGATCTCAAGTGATACTTGTTAAGTAATTGGGTTTGTGATAATTTGTAAAATACATATGCTTGGGACAAGGAGGATAAATCATAATTATAATAATAAATATTTGAATAATAATAATAAATATTTGAATTATTATTACTGATATTAGTATTATAAAACGAATTTTTTATAGTCGAAATAAAGTTCATTGTATTTTGATCTCTTTCATCAATTCCTTCTCGATTTGTTTCATCGTTGTAAATCGATTTTGTGATAATTTTTTTTGTTGATTCAAAGAAAAATTGTGCATTGATCCTAAAAATAGGAATCATACGTAGAAAGATATCTATGTATATTTTTTCAATGAATGATTTCATAAAAAAATGGAATTTACGTATAAATCGAATCTTTTTTCTTTTAAATATCTGCAAAATATGTTTCTGTGATTCCGATTTTTTATCATCACAAGTTAGAACTATTTTTTTCTTGTCTTTTGTGATTCGTTCTAGTTCTATTTGATTCCTGATTGTGACTGTCCTATCAGCAAGATCCTTTATTTTTTTTTCTATGAGTGAGTAATTTGCCCAATTCATGGATCGAATTCGAATGGTTGATTCGCGAATAATCTTATTATTTATTTTAGAATCTCTTACATTTTCATTCGGTTTATATACTTTTACCTTCCTCAATTCAAATAAGAAAATGGGGTTTACTTTTTCAAGTTCCTTCATTTTTTGTTTTATAACTAGAACTATTTTGATAATCCATCTTTTTTTTTCTTTAAAAACTTTTAGAACGAAAAAAAAATTCTTTTTGACTTTTCTAATTATTTTTCTAATTATTTTTTGGAGTTCTTTATAAATGGGTTCAAAAAAAGAAGGTCCTTTTCGGGGAGAACCAAAAGGAACTTCTGCTTCCATTCCCCAAATTGTTAAAAAACAAAAATTTGCTTTTTTTCCTTTTTTTTTCATTGGATCTCTATGATGAGATCGTATTTTAGATCTTCGCCAAGGTTTAAGAAAGAAAGGAAATAGAATCTTTATCTGAATACCGTCTGTTAACCAATCTTTTGGAAATTCTGTTTCCGATAATTGAACACCGTTATAGGTGCATTTAACGTGCATTTCTTTATTCCATTTCTTCAAATCCTCATACCACTCGGGGAATTGGAATAATAACATACGGCCAATATTTTTAGCTATTATCAATGAAGGCAATACAATGTATTTTCTAAGAAAGGATTGGGTTACTAACATCGAACCTCTTATTGCTTGAGCAAATATAATGTTATCCCAAGTTTCTGATATTGCTATCCGTTCATTTTCCTCTTTTTTCTCCTCGTTTTTTTTTTTCTTTTCTTTTGTCTCTTCCTCCTCAAAATTGGAAATTTTCAATTCCGGTTCTCTCTCGACCGAATTCCTAAAAATGAGATTCATCATTTTAGAGATATCAAAAGAAGAAAAAAAAAATGTTTTGTCTATTCGATCCAAAAAAAGTGGGGAATGCACATTTGCTTGAAACATTTCCCAAGTAACTGTTTTACGTCTTTGAGTACGCATGGATCCTTTTATTATATCCCTACGAAAATCCGATTGTTGCGAGTAGCGTATCAAAGCCACTTCTTCTGCTTGATCACTATTACTAGTATTATTCGTATTAGTAATAGAATTGGTATTATTCTCATTATCAGTATAAATTACCACACGTTTGGCTTTTCTTGAACGAATTTCATGTTCTTCCGTCGATTTTTCCTCATTTTCTTCCTCCTGTTCTTCCAGAACATTGGTCAATTTATATGACCATCGAGGAACCTTTTTACTGATTTCTTCTATTCCAATAGATTCATTTCTAGTTGTTGTTTGATCATTTGGATCAATTGTAATTATATCGAATACAAATTTCAAAGATTTTGCTTGACTTTTTGAATCAATTTTTCTTTGTTCTGCCAATAAAGAACAGTCAAAATTGGGTATGAATTCAAAAGAAAATGAAGTTAAGGAATTACCAATATAATTAAAAAATGATTTACCACCATCAAGCGAATTCTTTTGATGTTCAAATTCTCGGAAATTATTAGGAAGTAGCCCGTGGATCTTATTTATCCAAAGACTTTTTATGGAAGATTCCATATAAGGGATTAAATCATTCATGATTGTACGTAAATTCCATTTTTTTATTGCCCCACGGCATGGTCCGCTCAATAAAGGATCATATGTTTTGGTCAAGCATTCTTGTTCATTCTCATGATTGCAAAATCTAGTCCTTTTTTCGAGCATATCTAGAGCAAAAAATCCCTTTTCTTTTTTTAGAGCTTTTATTCGACTTATTAATTCATTGCTCAAGTTGTATTTTTTTTGTTCATTGGTATAAACCCAATAATTATACAGGTCTCCATGGGATAATTTTTTTGTCGTGTACAAAGACATTTTTCGTTCTATCATTTCCGAAAAAGTCGATAAACTAGGTGGATATGTAAAAGATATTTTTTTTTTCCCATTACTTGGACATGTATAAAAAAAATATTGTGACATTTCATTTCGTACAGCATTTTCAAACCGATCATTTTTTATATATCGCAATGGACAATTCCATCGTTTATAATCGAAAAGAAAAGTCACAAGAGGTTTTTCAAACCAGAAATAAGTCTTTTCATTTTTCTCTTCTTTAAGTCTTCCCAATTCCCAATTATCTTGATACCTATCAAGATAAGAATCTTCGTAAACTGGGCTATCTTTATAGCATGTCTCTTTAAAGTGAAAGTGGAATTCCCCCTTTGTTTTTTCCTTTCCATTCACTCGGATCTCTTCCGTTTCATCTATTTTTTCCGGATCTTCCTGTTCTTCCGAACAAAGGGAAGGGTCTTCTTCGGCGGATCCCTCTTGTTCCTGTTTAGTCTCCTTCGTTTCGGAAGTTGTTTCTACATCGCTTTCTTCCTCACTTTCTCCCCTTTCTTCCATTTCTGAGGTTTCTTTCAGTTTCTTAGTGACAATAGGCGACGGCATTCTGCCTAAATAGTAGACACAGGTGATAAATAAGAGAATACTAAAGATTCGAGCCATAGAATTTCTCAATTCTGACACAAGGTACTTATTAGATCGAATAGAATGATTTTGCCGTATCCAGAATAATACCAATCCAACCCATTTCATGAATAAAATGTGACCAATTAACCAACCAACAAAACTACTTGTTACAAATAAAATCTTGTTGTTGCATCGAAACATATAAATGTTGACTAATCTGGCTAACGTTGAACTTGGTAAAATGAAATGGTTGAATAATTGAAAAATTAGATTATTCAGGAATACACATTGAATGCTG